CTGACGAATCGGCCCAGACTGACTTACTAATAGGATACCCTGATACGTTACAGAATTTAGCTTTAACCAACGATCCAATCAGAGGAAAAATTGGGACTATTGTATCGAATCTCTTAATAGCAGTATCGATCATAAATGAATTCTCTAGCATTTGACTCCTTATCACCCAAGGCGTTAGTCGTACACCTGAAAGATAGCCCAGAAAATAGAAAGAATGATTGGATAATTCATTTATATGGATCCTACCCGGTTGAGACCATAAGTGAAAATGACATTGCCAGAAATTGACAAGGTAATATTTCCATTTCTTCATCAGTAAATTAGTACACCTTGAAGCCATAATTGATTTTCCTTGATACCTAACATAATGCATCAAAGGTTCCTTGAAGAACCAGAGGGGCAGGGTCCTTTGAGAATCATTACGAGGCGTCACTACAAGATGTTTTATTTTTCCATAAAAATGTGTTCTCTCAAGAAAGGCTAGAGAAGATATTGACCGTAAATGAGAGGATTGTTTACGAAGGAAAACTAATACGGATTCGCATTCATATACATGAGAATTATACAAGAACAAGAATAATCTTTGATTTTCCTTTGAAAAAATGGAAATGGATTTATTTGAAGTACTAAGGCTATTCCAATTATGATGCTCGTGTAAAAAACATCTCAATAAATGCAAAGAAGGGGCATCTCGTATCCGAGTGCGAAGAGTTTGAAGCAAGATTTCCAGATGGATTGGGTAGGGTATTAGTATATCTGAAACATAATATAAATGTGAGAATTTGTCCTCTAAAAAGGGAAATATTGAATGAATAGATCGTAAATTATGATATTTTGCTATTCTTTCTCTTTCTAGGGAAGATACTAATCGCACCGAGAATGGAATTTCCATAATTCCTGCAAAACCCTCTGGTATCGTTTGAGAATAAAAACTCCTGTTGGGCTCAACGAACCTAGAATCATTAACCGAAATGGTCAAATGATTCTGTTGATGCAGTCGAGTAATTAAGCGTTTCACAATTAGTGAACTAGATTTATTGTCATTGTCATAACCTAAATTTTCCGTGGGTTCATAAAAAATCGAACTATTTAAACCATGATCATGAGCAAGTGCATAGATATACTCCCGAAAAAGAAGTGGATATAAGAAGCGCTGTTTCCGGTATCTATCTATTTCTAAATAGCCTTGCAATTCGTATTGCAATTTATCCATTTGTTTGCAATGAAACTTGAACCGCATGCGGGGGAGGATTTCTTGGGTTATTAAATAATAAATACATAGTGCGATATGGTCCTAACAAGGTATATCGTAAAAACGGATACCCTGGAGACAAGACGTCTAATCAACGCATCCTCTCTTTTTCCATCCAACTCGTTCGTGTTTGGGTATAGTTACAAGAGATTGTGTATTAGAAATCCTTTATTTTTGCAACCCGATCGCTCTTCTGACTTTGGAATGAGTTAATTTTATTTTATTTATCAGTACACCGTTTCTTATACACATTCGGTTACACTCCAGTAACTAATGGAGAACAGTGAATAGTTAGGATTTTTTTAAAGGAATCGATGATCCACTCGCAGGAGAGCCCTTTCCCGCATCAGGCACTAATATATTTTTAACGTCTAATTAGATCGGGTATTCGTTCGAATTAAGATAAGAACGGAAACTCGTTGCTTTTGGTTTTTCCTTATAATTGGAGCCATATAGCTCTATCCATTTATTCACTTGACCCAACTGTGAATGAATTTTGAACCGTTCTAGTTAAGAATCAAAAGGACATTTTTTACCGATCTGATATGACCAGATAAGAATAAAGTCTTCTCAGAGTTATCCATTGATACGACATGCTGTTTTTTCCATTCATTCCCTTTCAGGATCAGTCGTGGTCTTACAAACTCTACCGATGGTATGGACGAATCCGCTTCATCCAAATGTGTAAAAGATCATAGCCGCACTTAAAAGCCGAGTACTCTACCGTTGAGTTAGCAACCCAGATAAGGATCTAATTACGATCGGAATAAAAATCAAGAGATTTGATTACCGGAACCAGTCAAGTCAAAACATTGAACTAACATAAGCATAAGAATAACAGCAAGTTTAGAAGAAACTATGATTATAAAAAATCTATACAATAAAGAAGAGCGGATTCACAGATAAGTATAGCTTTAGGAAATAAAAAAATACTTCCTGTGTCACAGACGATCCCTCAAACCAATCCTTTGAATGAAGTAAAAAACCAAACCTATGAAACCGCAAGAATAGATCGATTTATCTACGATCGAATTCTATTGTATTCTATTCGTTCGAGAGACCATTGTCAATACAAACGAAATATTGGGAAATCAAATAAAACAAAATACAATAAATAAACTAAATATAAATAAGATAAGGCCTTGTGTTAGATTGGCACTACAAGAAATGAAAATGAAGTGAAGAAGAAGTAGGTAAAAAAGAATATCGTATTTATTCACTATCACTATAGGCCCCGAGATTGACCTCTTGTTTCTTGAGGGAGTCCCAAGGAAAACCATCTGATTAATGGTAATCCCATAATTTCATGGATTTCAGTTATTACATATAATCCTTTTTCTATCCCTCTCATATTCATATAAATGTAAAAAGACAAATAAATTCTTTGTAATTCTTTGTCCTTACATTATCTCAAACCATGTAGGAACAATAGTGAATAGGTATGAATATAGCAAGAGAGTGAGAGTGGCGGAGAAACAATTAAACAAAACTAGAACTAGCTACTATACCGGTACTGGCCATCTTTTGATTTCATTAATTTCATTTTGTTTGATTAACTCGAAGTTCCTTAAATACCTCTGCCTTTTTTGAAATATCATGAACAGTTCCCGTGGGTTGAGCTCCTTTTTCAAGGAAATATAGAATAGCAGGAACATTTAAATAAGTTTGATTCTTTATCGGATCGTAAAAGCCTACTTTCCGAAGATCTCTTCCCTCTCTTCGGGATCTGACATCAATTGCAATGATTCGATAGGTGGCTCATTGGGATAGATGGATGGGCAATACCCCCCCCCCCCTGGAAACGTATAGGAAGTTTTCTCCTCATACGGCTCGAGAAAGAATGATGAAAATTTATGGATATAAATCCATAGCAAACGGATCCTTGAAATCATCAATTAAATTATGATTGGAGTCGTCTTTTTTCCTTCTTCCTTCCTATAAAAATAAAAAAATATCATTCGTCCTCATAACTCAAGTTGGGTAATTCTCAAAGGACTAAAAAAGAAATCCTTAAAAAATCCTTAAATAAATATTTATTGAGCGGTCTATAACCCCTTTTTTGTCTCGTCTGGAATCTATTTCCATTTCTTACTTATTATGATATGATCCAATCCACTTGATTGAGACAATCATTGAAAATGGTGTTTTCTTGTTTTGGAATCACTTATCCTTGAATCATTAGGTTTAGACATTACTTCGGTGATCTTTAATCTTCCGGAACGGCAGCAACATACCTTTTGGCTATTTCTTTACGTCGAAGAATCATACGAACGATTCAATTCCATTAATTCCCCTGTGATACACTTCTTTATCATCGAAATAGTCTCACCAATTACAGCAAACTTTTTTATTGAAAACTCGGTCCAATTTGACCTTTTCTATATCGAAGATATACTTACGAAGTCGTTCCAAATTATTGATTGGCACTAACCCTAGATCCTGCCTCTGATAATCATTTATTCTCGAGCTCCATCATGTACTATTTTATTTACATTACAACCCAACATCGTGGAGTAATGGTGAAACAGAACAAAATATGTCGAGCCAAGAGCATCCTCATTGAAGATGATGGATGTCAAAATCCACAGCCGATCATGTCATTCAAGTCGCACGTTGCCTTCTACCACATCGTTTCAAACGAAGTTTTACCATAACAAACATTCCTATAATTCGGAATCGGTACGGGATTGATTCAATATGGAATTAAATCATGAATAGTCATTGATTGATCTTTTATTCTATTTTTTTATATTCTACATGGACGCATATGTATATCTAACAAGTATCAAGTTTGCCCCCAGATTCTAGCGTATGAATCATTTATTTCACCATTTATAAGATAAGAAAGACGAATAAACAAGAAGTTAGTTAACAACCTGATTATTTGTGACGATCAGTCATGAATGAAATGAGCCAATTCTTGCTCGAACGACTAAGCTAAACTAAAGATCTTTAATTGGATTTCCAATACCGGAAAAGAATTAGTTAGTAACTGATTAAGCCATTCCAATGAACCGGAAAAGGCCAAAGTGGTTTGATGGTAAATTAACGAATCTCAGACTTCATCGAGTATCAAGGATTCATTAAAAATGGTTTCACATAAAAAAATCTCGTACTTTGCCATCATTGCTATTGGTGGAAAGCAGTTCTTCCGTAAAGACTCAATTTGATCTCTGAATCAATCAGCAAGTCTGTGCAATCACAACGAATAACTGTAATTACGGATATCTCCTAGACGTCAATTTGATCATTTTGATCATCATAATAACATGAAATTTCGTTTTGCTTTTCCTTAAATCATCAACTGTCTAAACCAGATAAATGGGACGAGAAACAAAATCTAAAACGAATTTCATTTCTTTGTTCATGAGCATCAAACATAATAATAAATATAGTAAAAGTCAAAAAATGAATAAAAAAAGATACATACAGTAAAGTAAATAAAAAAAGATAAAGTGAACGCCCCCGATTCATTCTTTCATCTGATTGAGAAAATCAGAATCAAAGCAGCATGATCTTTCGGTATCCATTGGGTTATGTTATATATACAGCTGTTACCATGGGTAATCATGGATATTTTAAGGCATCACAGAAATTTCTGACCGAAACCAAAGACTGTTTATTGTTTGTTCTTACTGAAACGGAACAATAACAATACAAAAGGGAGGCATGTTTATTTTCGGCATATTCTGCTTTTTTGCTTCCAGAGTCGTTCGATAAAGTCAAGTAAATTAAATCCACGATTCTACCTACCAATTGATTGATTTACACATCAGTTCATTAGAACCAGATGCAAATTGGGTACAATACAATGCATTTATTCCTATTGAACTTGATTGTTTGTTGATGAAATCGGGAATAGCCACAGATATTGCAATTGATACCTTCCATTGCTGATCAGCACATATCTAAAAAACATTTCATCTGCATTTCATCTGGATTAGGAATCATGCATACCCGGTCAACCAACAAAAGAATCTTCTTTTCTTATCTTCTTTTCTTATAAGCTGTATAAGCTGCGTGCTATACCAGTACCAGACACGTATAAGTGCAAAACAAAATGGGGCCAGATCCGCTTTTTCTTCCCATTTTTCATTTTAGTCAAGTCTTAGGGACTCGAATCCCGTTGATGGAATTGGTATCACGAACCCGAACCCCTATTAGAATCAAAATAAAATGAATTAGAAATTGGGATAATTATTAAATGAGATACGATTACCATATCTGCTTTACCATTAATTAAAAGTTAGAAGATAGAAGAGGTTTCTTTCACATTTCGACTCAGAATGGATCATGCAGGAATAAGAATTTCATGGATTTAAGCATAAAGTTTCTTTTGACTAACTAACTCCAATATGAACGGTACGGACATAGACTGAATAATCCAATTTTGAATGAAATTCAATAAAAAAATATCTTCTCAATGGATCCATGTCTATGCTCCCCCCATGCCTATACCACAATCATGGATTTTTCATACGTGTGCCAGTCATTGAAAGTGGATTCCGTGTGCAGGAAACAGAATAGAAAGGTAAAGTCTAATTCAGAAAAGAATCATTAACATTAAAAACCAAACTAGAAAGAAAAAAACTAGAAATAAGGAATAGATTACGATTACATTGTAGCCAACATGAACCTCCTAAATAGAAATTTAGATGATTAAAGAGAACAAATAAGATTTGTTAATTTGTTAAGTTAAGATGGAATTAATCTGGGACGGAAGGATTCGAACCTCCGAGTAACAGGACCAAAACCCGTTGCCTTACCGCTTGGCCACGCCCCATTTATGTTTCTATTCAAACACGAATATACATTAATATTGGTATCGAGTGTTCGTCAATTCCAGCCCAGTATCTATGGAAGAAAGAAGTTGTTGCTGAGATTCGACACGTGTAGATCCGGAATAAAACTCAATTCATTGATCATTACATATAATTAAATTAAGATAATTAAGATATTGTATGAAAGTATGATTCCGTATAATTTTGACAATTGAAGGATCTTTGATTGGGGGAATTCAAAGAAAGAAGGACTTTTTTACCTACCCTCTTTCTTGATTTTTTCCCTTACATCAAATCAATCAATAACTCAATAAAAATGATATTATTCTAAGAACAAAATATTTGTTATGCCTAATATCTTTAGTTTAATCTGTATCTGTCTTAATTCTGCCCTTCAGCCGAGTGGTTTTTTCTTCGCAAAATTGCCTGAGGCTTATGCTTTTTTGAACCCAATCGTGGATTTTATGCCGGTCATACCTGTGCTCTTTTTTCTCTTAGCCTTTGTGTGGCAAGCTGCTGTAAGTTTTCGATGAGATCCTTAATACTGTTCTAGAAAGATTCACGATTTATTCAAAAAAAATATTTTACCAAGAAAGATGAGATAAGTAGTGCATTAAGACAAGAACCCTCGATTCAAACATTGAACATTCTTCGATAGACTCCGTGAATCCGGATCACCTCATTTCCTCATTCTGGCCCTCCATCCATGGAGCGTATACGGTATTCTGATCCCCCGCAATGCAATATCAACAAATCGCATTGTAGGTATGACGAGATTTTTTTGGTAACGAAGGAATCAGAACCTTATTTTATTACAATACAAATGAATTGAATTCCTGTTAATTCCTTTATTTTCTAAAAACCACTTCGTTTCTTGGTGTCAAAAAATGAGATGGTACAAAGGTTGAGAATCTATTCCCTTTTTCTCCCCCAACAGGTCTTGGAGATTTGTAATGCTTACTCTCAAACTGTTCGTTTATACGGTGGTGATATTCTTTGTTTCGCTCTTCATCTTCGGATTCCTGTCTAATGACCCAGGACGTAATCCTGGACGCGAAGAATAAAGAATAATGGATTTTTTCTTTCCTTTTTTTGTTTGGTTTCTAAATCCATCTTCTTAACTTCCAATTTTATCTATTCCATACATTTCATTTATCTAAATGAAATCATCAATCCAACCAAACCAAAGAAACTCGGGGTTTATAGAATTAGAAAGATAAATATCAAGTGAGCGTAGGAAACGGAGAGAGAGGGATTCGAACCCTCGGTACGAATAGCTCGTACAACAGATTAGCAATCTGCCGCTTTAGTCCACTCAGCCATCTCTCCAAATTGAAAAAATGAATAATTCATATGTGACACGACGTGTGAAGTAAAGATTGATATTTCTTTTTCTTTATTCTAGAGATATATATGAATTGTATAAGAAATCCTAGTTATACAACCATTCAAAACAGGTATCTCTAA